AACAAGGTCTACTCGACAAAAATCAGGACTTAATGAAACCTTTTACAGGAATCTTTCATAAAATTCTCAACTAATATTATCAACTAATCAAAATGGTTCGTTATTAGACCATGTATTTGATTCGCCAAATACAGCATTATTGTATACTCTTTCATATATATGGCGCAACCCAACCCTTGTTTTTCAAGTTTCCAATTTCTTACCCCCTTTTGAATCGAAAGACCTAAATAATTCGAAATTCACTCTTGACAACGAGATATGTTGTATATGTATATCCTAGATGTGAAAATACGCGGAATTCTATCGGGAAAGGGTAAAGGAATAGGCTGGACATAAATCAATATACTAAATAAGAACTTAGTTCCAGTGCGATAGAAATAATGAATCATAAATTCAATTTAAATATTTAAATATAGTTTCGAGTTCGACTTTCGTAGATAATATCGAAAGGATTGTCTATAATGATAGACAAATAAAAGACTTTCTCAAGATTTTTGTTCATCCATTTGATATTTTTTTTTTGAAAATCAGTTGAGTGAACTTGAGAATTCACTCATTGAAATTGACTAGAATAAGTAAAAATGGAATAAGTGAACAATTGAATTGGATTCCTTTGGATGGTACCAAAAAAAATTGAGTGCTAACTCCTATTTCTTAATTAATTTCTTATTTAATTAAGAAATCTGCTATCGGACATTTATTTTATTTTGGATTCGATAATTTTCATTTTTGCAAAGAATTTCGACATAGTTACTTTAAAAAACTATATATTATGAACTATATATTATGAGAAACAATCCCACTACTTCTGGTCCTGGGGTTTCCACACTTGAAAAAAAAAAGCTGGGGCGTATCACTCAAATTATTGGTCCGGTACTGGACGTAGCTTTTCCTCCAGGTAAGATGCCGAATATTTACAATGCTCTGGTAGTTAAGGGTCGAGATACTGTGAGTCAACCAATTAATGTGACCTGTGAGGTACAACAATTATTAGGAAATAATCGAGTTAGGGCTGTAGCTATGAGTGCTACAGACGGTCTAACGCGAGGAATGGAAGTTATTGACACAGGAGCTCCTTTAAGCGTTCCAGTCGGTGGAGCAACTCTCGGACGAATTTTTAACGTACTTGGAGAGACTGTTGATAATTTAGGTCCCGTAGATACTCGCACAACATCTCCTATTCATAGATCTGCGCCCGCCTTTACCCAGTTAGATACTAAATTATCTATTTTTGAAACAGGAATTAAAGTGGTAGACCTTTTAGCCCCCTACCGACGTGGAGGAAAAATCGGACTATTTGGGGGAGCTGGAGTGGGTAAAACAGTACTCATTATGGAATTGATCAACAACATTGCAAAAGCTCATGGGGGCGTATCCGTATTTGGCGGAGTAGGTGAACGTACTCGTGAAGGAAATGATCTTTACATGGAAATGAAAGAATCCGGAGTTATCAATGAACAAAATATTGCGGAATCAAAGGTGGCTCTAGTCTACGGTCAAATGAATGAACCGCCGGGAGCACGTATGAGAGTTGGATTGACTGCCCTAACTATGGCGGAATATTTCCGAGATGTTAATGAACAAGACGTACTTCTATTTATCGACAATATCTTCCGTTTCGTACAAGCAGGATCTGAAGTATCCGCCTTATTGGGTAGAATGCCTTCTGCTGTGGGCTATCAACCTACTCTTAGTACCGAAATGGGCTCATTACAGGAAAGAATTACTTCTACAAAAGAAGGGTCCATAACTTCGATTCAAGCAGTTTATGTACCTGCAGACGATTTGACCGATCCCGCTCCTGCCACGACATTTGCACATTTAGACGCCACTACCGTACTGTCAAGAGGATTAGCCGCCAAAGGTATCTATCCAGCAGTGGATCCCTTAGATTCAACGTCAACTATGCTCCAACCTCGGATCGTTGGCGAGGAACATTATGAAACGGCGCAAAGAGTTAAGCAAACCTTACAACGTTACAAAGAACTTCAGGACATTATAGCTATCCTTGGGTTGGACGAATTGTCCGAAGAAGATCGTTTAACCGTAGCAAGAGCACGAAAAATTGAGCGTTTTTTATCACAACCTTTTTTCGTAGCAGAAGTATTTACGGGCTCCCCGGGAAAATATGTTAGCCTAGCAGAAACAATTAGAGGGTTTCAATTGATCCTTTCCGGAGAATTAGATAGTCTCCCTGAACAGGCCTTTTATTTGGTAGGTAACATCGATGAAGCTACCGCGAAAGCTATGAACTTAGAAATGGAGAGCAAATTGAAGAAATGACCCTAAATCTTTGTGTACTGACTCCTAATCGAATTGTTTATAATTCCGAAGTAAAAGAAATAATTTTACCTACTAATAGTGGCCAAATCGGCGTATTACCAAACCACGCTCCTATTGCCACAGCTGTAGATATAGGGATTTTGAGAATACGCCTTAACGAACAATGGTTAACAATGGCTCTGATGGGCGGTTTTGCTAGAATAGGCAATAATGAGATCACTGTTTTAGTAAATGAGGCTGAGAGGGGTAGTGACATTGATCCACAAGAAGCCCAGCAAACTCTTGAAAAAGCAGAAGCTAACTTGAGTAAAGCCGAAGGAAAGAGACAAATAATTGAAGCAAATCTAGCTCTCAGACGAGCTAAGACACGAGTAGAGGCTACCAATACGATTTCGTAACTAGTTGGTGCGTCCAAATAATCAAAAGAGGTTTTGTTTATACACTTTTTATCTATAGAATCTATATAGAGAAGATATCCTATTTTTCTTTTTATTTGATTGAATCAACAAAATAAAATACAACGAAAAATAGGATTCTGGTTCAACGAAAAAAAAAAGAAATAGAAAATATAAAAATTCAGAATTATAAGATTATAAATTTATATAGTCGATTATATATAGTCTTAATAATCGGAGGGTGAGTATAAAAACTTATTAGATACCGGAGTCGACGGTATATAATAAGTTTTACCTACTATTGGATTTGAACCAATGACTCCTGCCGTATGAAAGCAATACTCTAACCACTGAGTTAAGTAGGTCGTTTATCATTACAAAGGGAACCCTCGCTATAGATGGATTATAAATGGAATAGTGTTTATAAGCAATATTAATCAAACAAACAGACCGAAGAGCTATGATGTTGAATCGTGGAATAGAAATCTTGACAAATAATTATCCGAATGCTAAAAAAAATATGTAGCACAACACAAGGGCTATAGCGCAGTTGGTAGAGTAGCTCGTTTACACGAGCGCCAATGTTTTTCAAGGAAGTCCGCCGTGCAATCAAAAGCTTGCTAAATCCATGTCTTACTCTATGACTTTGAGAAAAAAAAAACAAGAGAATAATAGCCTGACAATTAGTTCTAGTTCGGTTCGATTCAGGTGCTCGTTTAGTCGCTAAATAGACCCCATTATTGTATTGTATTAATTTCATATCTTGATTTGATATGGTGGATTCCGAGGGTATTCAATGCTAGGCATAATGAGCATAAGGGCCTCAAAAAATCTCTTTTCGTCCTATGAACTTTAAGGCGTACAAATTTTCATATTGGATTTTTTAAGCCGAACGACGGAGGCTCTATTTAAGATTTTAAATAATCGATGCCAAAGGCGCACCTACGTCAAGATAAAACTCTTCTTTGAAACACTTTGGTAGTGCTTATGAACCAAAGGTCAAGTAAATAATGAAGTAGAGTACATGGAACCATATTTTTTCTTGATAGAAAAAAGATGGCGGACTGGCTGATATTTACATTAGTTAATGAAAGAGCCCAATGCAAAAAAAAAAATGCATGTTGGGTCCTTGAAACTAAATCATTTTTATAACAATCCGTTTGATTGATCCGTTTTACCGAAAAGGTCATCGGTTCGAGTCCGTATAGCCCTAAGGGTAAAATTTACCATGGAAAAAATTACCGACTACTTGACAAAGGTAATTTTTTTTGATATAAATATAGAAACAAATAGATGGAAAAAATTACCGACTACTTGACAAAGGTAATTTTTTTTGATATAAATATAGAAACAAATAGATGGAAAAAATTACCGACTACTTGACAAAGGTAATTTTTTTTGATATAAATATAGAAACAAATAGATGGAAAAAATTACCGACTAAGAATATGATTTTTAGTAAAATAATTTTCTAAAAGTTTTATTTATCTTTACATTGATTGATTACTATGAATTATAATGTCATAAAATGGGATGCGTGATAATAAATACAACAACGGTTCGTGTGGGTCTCATTTCATATGATCTGATCGGAAATTTTGAAATTATGCATTCAACTCTTACAAATATCATAGATAACACGGATATCCCGCAATTTACTTTTCAATAAATTGCTTTAATATTTCATTTTTTAATCTTTATAAATATAAACAATATCTCTTATCTTCTTTCTATTTTTTATAAAAGTACAGAAATTAGGGGGTTCTAATAACTATGACTTTTATTTTCAATTTGATAAACCAACCTTTTGTAAAAAAAGGGCGGTTACCCTTCTTGGAATTAAAAAGGAACTTAGGACACAAGTATAAATTCCTCACTGAAGCAACAGAAAATTCGGGTTCTCTTGATGAAAAGAATTTTAGCGCGGAGGATACCAGGATAAGTGATACAGAAAGTCTTGGATGGATCCCCGAAAATAGGGGAATTGATAATATTATATTAACTAAAAACCCGGGAGAGGAGGTAAATAATATGGAGAAGCGGGATCTGGAACGGGACGTAAATGAGCAAACTGATGGAACAGAGAATATAACGGAAACGGACCCCATGCGAAAATTTGCGCATTTGTGGTATCACTGCGACAATTGTTATCGTTTGCACTACAAAGAAGACCCCTTAAATGCAGCGAGAATCTGCGAGAATTGTGGAATTCATATAAGAATGAATAGTGGGGATAGGCTAGCGCTTCTGATTGATAAAGGCACTTGGATTCCCATGGATGAAGACATGGTTTCGAGGGATCCAATTGAATTTGATAGAGAAGTTTTTTATGAAAAAATTAACTACAAAGAATTCTTAAAAGAATTTATGGGTTATTATAGTAAGAATTCTGTATTCGTTGAAATACTAAATAATACCGACAAGGAGCGGGATCGCGAAAATGATAAGTATTGTTTCAAATGCGGGATTGATAGACCTGATTATTTCGAGGAACTCCACGAAGGGGAGATTAGCCCTTTCCAAATTTTTTTCGGGTGTGCGAAATATGATACAAGGGATTCTGGTTTTTTCGAGGAATGCGCCAAAAAAGGTGGGCTTGTTCATTTTGAAATTTGTTGGATACTTTCAAAATACTATAAATCAGATGAAGATGCTTTTCGTAAATTTTTTTCCAAGGATTATGAGCCGTATTTCAAAGACGATGAATTGTGTTCCGAAGCTTTTGAGACAGAATTTGATGAGAAACTTTTGGGCAATAATGCGATTGAGATTTACTATTTTCGTCTGCCCTGCAGAAATATTTGTAGTATTTCTCCCTTATTTTATAAGCTTTTTTTCGAAAATCGGGTGGATCTTCCCAGATTGGAACAATCTTGTTCCAAATTTTGGATTGATCTGTCCGAATTTTTTGAATCTTTTCCCAAACACGAGATGGATTGCCTCAAATTTTGTCAAGAAGCTGGCAGCCTGGGGATTGGATTTTCGCTTTTATCTGATTCTTGTGAAAAACAAATTAGTTATGATTATCTTGACCTTACTTTTTTTAGGAAAATTCCAAAAAGTGTTTCTGGGATTTACAAATTTATGGAGGAATCTTACAAAAATGAGATGGAGGAATCTTACAAAAATGAGCTTGATCTTTTCTTTATTCTTGGCGACATTGGCGAAAGGGAGAGGTTTAGGATTCTTTCCAAGCTTTCGAAAACTTTTTGCCTTGGTATGCACAAATCCTTTGAAGGTATTGCTGAAAAACATAAAAAAGATTTTTACAGAGATCAGATTTATGATTCAAAAGATCTTTACAGAGATCAGATTTATGATTCAAAAGATCATATCGATTTTGCGAGGGATTCTAAAGATCATATGGATCCGGATGAGGATTTTCAAAACCCAACTGACCTTGATCCTGATAGAGATTCTTCTGCAGATTCTTCCGGAGATCAGATTGATTTCCCGAAGGATCCAAAAGATCATATTGATTTTGCGAGTGATTCTAGAGATGATATTGATCCAGATGAGGATTTTCGAAATCCAACTGATCTTGATCCTGATGAAGATTCTTCTGGAGATTTATCGGGCCGAAGAGACTCAAAAGATCTTATTCATCATATTTATTTTGCTAAGGATTCTAGAGACCATATTGATCCGGATTCTAGAGATGATATGGATCCGGATGAGTATTCTCAAAATCCAACTGACCTTGATCCTGATAGAGATTCTTCTGCCGATTCTTCCGGAGATCAGATTGATTTCCCGAAGGATTCAAAAGATCATATTGATTGGGATGAGGATTGTCGACCCCGAACTGCTCTGGATCCGGATAAGGATTCTTCTGGAGATTTATTGGGTCGAAGGGGTGGTAATGAAAATGAAGAGGGGGATGGATACTGTCAAAATCCACCTGGTCATGATCCTGATAAAGACTCTTCTGGAGATTCAGCACGCCCAATGGATGGTATTAACGTATATAAAGAGGAGGAAGACCCTCTTGCTGATATTTTTATGGATTCAGAGGATGTTACGTATCCTGTCAAGAAAGATATTTCCGAAAAAGAAAAGGAAGGATCGAAAAGAGAAGAAGAGTCCGCAGCTTCTAGTGATTCTTCTGGATTGGAAGGGAGATATTATCGGGACCATATGGATTTATCCCCCAAAGAGACCGGGTTAGAAGAAATTTCGGAAAAAGATAAGGAAGGTTCGAAAAAGGAAGAAGAGTCCAAGGAAGAAGAGTCCAAGGAAGAAGAGTCCAAGGAAGAAGAGTCCAAGGAAGAAGAGTCCAAGGAAGAAGAGTCCAAGGAAGAATGGTTCAAGGAATCTAGTTATTTTTTTGAATCCGAAGATGACTTCGATTGGGACGAGTTTATAGAGGCTTTTAATAGAAAGGTTAGTAATGCTGCATACGAATTTGACTTCGGTTGGTACGAGTCGAGAGAGGCTCTTAATAAAAAAGATAGTGATTTTGGATCCGAATCTGAATTCGAGCGGAGAGATGGTTCGAAAAAGGAAGAAGAGTCCAAGGAAGAAGAGTCCAAGGAAGAAGAGTCCAAGGAAGAAGAGTCCAAGGAAGAAGAGTCCAAGGAAGAAGAGTCCAAGGAAGAAGAGTCCAAGGAAGAAGAGTCCAAGGAAGAAGAGTCCAAGGAAGAAGAGTCCAAGGAATCTAATGATTTTGAATTCGAATTTGATGAAGAAGAATTTGATGAAGAAGAGTCCAAGGAAGAAGAGTCCAAGGAAGAAGAGTCCAAGGAATCTAATGATTTTGAATTCGAATTTGATGAAGAAGAATTTGATGAAGAAGAGTTCGCAGAATCTGATTATTTTGAGCCCGAAGATGATGAAGAAGAGGATAAAAATTATATAGATTATTATGATTCTTACCAAGACGAGACCGGGTTACCTGAAGCTATTCAAACAGGTATAGGTGAACTAAACGGTATTCCTTTAGCAATTGGTGTTATGGATTTTGGGTTTATAGGGGGTTCTATGGGAGCCGTAGTAGGTGAAAAAATCACCCGGTTGATTGAATATGCTACCAAAAATTCACTACCCCTTATTATAGTATGTGCTTCTGGAGGGGCACGGATGCAAGAAGGCATTGTGAGCTTAATGCAAATGGCTAAAATATCTTCTGCCTTGTACGACTATCACTATAAACCGGTCGAAAAAAAATTATTATATATATCAATTCTTGCATCGCCCACTAGTGGTGGTGTGACAGCCAGTTTTGGTATGTTGGGGGATATTATTATTGCCGAACCAGACGCCGAAATTGCGTTTGCGGGTAAAAGAGTAATTGAGGAAGTTTTGAAGGAGGAAGTACCCGAAGGTGCACAAACAACCGAAAATTTATTCGAAAAGGGTTTATTCGATCCAGTCTTACCACGTAATCTTTTAAAGAGCGCTCTAAGTGAGTTACTTGAGCTGCACGGTTTTTTTCCTTTGAATAAAACCCAAGCCAAGCATTAGGGTCAATTATTTGTGTCAATTCAATCAAAGTATTTGGTTTATCGGAATCAAAGTAAAAACTAGAAGGATTGAAGTTTTTAGCTGGCGACGCCCTATTTGTAGAATATAAAAAATAAAAAAATATAATGAATATAGAATATATATTCATTATATTTCCGATTACTAATCAGGAAACCCCTATCAATAAGAAGGAAAAAAAAGAAGGACTTCTTACCTTTTTTTTCCTTCTGCGAAATCTGTCAAATAAAAAAAATTTCATGTTCCCTTTTTCCATTTTGACATATGTATATAATTCATAAATCACTTTTTTCCTCTTTCGGGATTTTCCGGGAATCCCCTTTTTCCTTATTTAAAATCCATCTATTTTTTTTATTGAATTAGTAGAAGCAAAAGAAAGAAGAAAAAATGAAGAATAATAAAGTCGATTATCATATATTATATGTGGAAAGGTTATTTTTTTAGTTCTACATTCCTTGCACTTATTATATATACTCTACTTACTTCTACTTCTATAGATATAGAATTCGAATTCGAATTAATTTATTAATATAATAACATAATAACAAAAAAAATATAACAAACAGGTACAATATAGTAAATCGAGGTACCCATTCTATGACAACTATCAACTTTCCCTCTATTTTTGTGCCCCTAGTAGGCCTAGTATTTCCGGCAATTGCAATGGCTTCTTTATTCCTTCATGTTCAAAAAAACAAGATTGTTTAGATCCTGTGGGCCAAATCTAATTTTTCAAGACTTAGACTTGAATCATAAAACAGATATCTATTTAGCAGAATGGTCTACCACGTGATTTCTTCCGAACATAAACGAAGGAGCCCTTATGCATGTGCATGCGGAAACATGACATTAGGGGTAGATTTATTATTTTTGATCTAACTAGTTAAAAGTAAAGATTCACATCAGAATGGTACTAGTTGAAGAGAGTTACATCGGAAATAAAAAGAATAAGGAAAGTCAAATTCATTTGGGATATTCTTTCAATTCAAATAAAATGCAACCCGATCTACTATGAATTGGCGATCAGAACGTATATGGATAGAGCTTATAACGGGATCTAGAAAAATAAGTAATTTCTGCTGGGCATTTATCCTTTTTTTAGGTTCATTAGGATTCTTATTAGTTGGAATTTCCAGCTATCTTGGTAGGAATTTGATATCTTTATTCCCCCCCCAGCAAGTTATTTTTTTTCCACAAGGGATCGTGATGTCTTTCTATGGGGTCGCAGGCCTCTTTATTAGCTCCTATTTGTGGTGTACAATTTCTTGGAATGTAGGTAGTGGTTATGATCGATTCGATAGAAAAGAAGGAATAGTATGTATTTTTCGTTGGGGATTTCCTGGAAAAAATCGTCGCATCTTCCTCCGATTTCTTATAAAAGATATTCAGTCCATTAGAATAGAACTTAAAGAGGGTATTTATACTCGTCGTGTCCTTTATCTGGAAATCAGAGGTCAGGGGGCCATTCCCTTGACCCGTACTGATGAGAATTTTACTCCACGAGAAATTGAACAAAAAGCTGCTGAATTGGCCTATTTCCTGCGTGTACCAATTGAATGAAGTATTTTGAAATGAATGCTTTCTTTCTCAGCTCGGAATAAAATAAAAAATCTACAATCCTTTTTTATATGGCGTACCTTAAGTAAGGTAAATAACGGAAATTAAATCAGAACACCCATTCGGGTCAAAACAGACGTATACGGGTATACATAAAAACCAAAAGGAGAATTTTTTTTTGTTTACAAATTTGTCTGCAAAAAGGGGTTTTTTATTCGTATGGAAATCGACTCAACTCAATTCTCAATTCAATTCAGTAACAGTAATAAAAAAAAAAGTAAAAAATAGAAATAATAATGGACTCATTCCATATATCAAATCGAAATAAATAACTTTCTTTAGGCCCAGTAGTTAGAATTGATAGGTTAGATACAATACAAAAAAATCCTGTATTTTTCTTATATTATTTAGCAATCTTTCGTTTTATTTTTATTCTTTCTTTTGTTCTCTTTAATGATCAAACAATTGGCTTTCTTATAATTATAACGAGAATTTTATTATTCGAATTTTGTTTTGTTTTGCTACCCATTTTTGATCATCACATTCAGACCCTCAATTCGTTATTTTGTGCTAGGGGTAACTTGTGAAATTTTTCCAAAGATTTGATTGATATTATTGATATTTTGGTAGTCAAGTAAGTTCTCTCGTCTTGAAATCAAAATAATATTCATTAATTGAAGTGGATGTCCCACGTATTCATTAAAAGGAAGGAATTGCTTCGAATTGGATGGACCAATTGCAATATCTGGAAACACGATTTTTTTGTTTATTCATTCGAATTCAGAGTGGATTCTTTATTCTAAATTTTGTGTTTTTTCAAGATTCAAGGACTAATTAACAAATTAGAACAAAAAAAACAGAAAATAGACTCATGGATTCGATACTTTGTAATAGAATAATAGAACTCATGTTTCATAGAAATACTAGGTCGCATAGAGTCGACGAGCGCGACGGGTTCGTTAACAATTTATAGATGAAAAAAAAAAATGGAAAAAAAGAGAGCATTTATTCCCTTTCTATATCTTGTATCTATAGTATTTTTACCCTGGTGTATCTCTCTATCATTTCAAAAAAGTCTGGAATCTTGGGTTACTAATTGGTGGAATATTAATCAATCTGAAACTTTTTTGAATGATATTCAAGAAAGGGGTCTTCTAGAAAAATTCATCGAATTAGAGGAGCTCCTTTTGTTGGACGAAATGATAAAGGAATACCCGGAAACATATCTACAAAAGCTTCGTATAGGAATCCACAATGAAATGATTCAATTGATCAAGATGCACAATGAGGATTGTATCCATATGATTTTGCACTTCTCGACAAATATAATCTGTTTACTTATTCTAAGTGGGTATTCTATTCTGGGAAATAAAGAACTTATTCTTCTTAACTCTTGGGTTCAGGAATTCCTATATAACTTAAGCGACACAATAAAAGCTTTTTCTATTCTTTTATTAACCGATTTATGTATCGGATTTCATTCACCCCACGGTTGGGAACTAATGATTGGCTCTATCTACAAAGATTTTGGATTTGCGCATAACGATCAAATTATATCTGGTCTTGTTTCCACTTTTCCAGTCATTCTAGATACAATTTTAAAATATGGCATTTTCCGTTATTTAAATCGTGTATCCCCATCGCTTGTAGTGATTTATCATTCAATGAATGATTGAAAAGAAAAACGATATACGGATATTAATCCAATTAGAATTTAGAATTATAATGTTTCTTACTTCGTACATAATCAAAGCATTCAAAATCGTACTTACTCCTTCTATTTCTACCCACCCAAGGCGGGGAGTTTATCCCACATTCTAGTAATATTATTTCAGTAAATTCAGTTCAGTAAGGTAAATAGCAGAATCGTGGATAGGGAACTATACTAGCAACCTACCCAATTTATTGTAGAAATTTTCGGGATCAACGATTGATTGGACCATGCAAACTAGAAATACTTTTTCTTGGATAAAAGAACAGATTACTCGATCCATTTCCATATCGGTCATGATATATATAATAACTCGGTCATCCATTTCAAATGCGTATCCCATTTTTGCACAGCAAGGTTATGAAAATCCACGAGAAGCAACTGGGCGTATTGTATGCGCCAATTGCCATTTAGCTAATAAGCCCGTGGATATTGAGGTTCCACAAGCGGTTCTTCCTGATACTGTATTTGAAGCCGTTGTTCGAATTCCTTATGATACGCAACTAAAACAGGTTCTTGCTAACGGCAAAAAGGGGGGTTTGAATGTGGGGGCTGTTCTTATTTTACCTGAGGGATTTGAATTAGCCCCGACCGATCGTATTTCTCCCGAGATGAAAGAAAAGATAGGCAATCTTTCTTTTCAGAGCTATCGCCCCAATAAAAAAAATATTATTGTGATAGGTCCTGTTCCTGGGCAAAAATATAGTGAAATCACCTTTCCGATTCTTTCCCCGGACCCTACTACTAAGAAAGATGTTCACTTCTTAAAATATCCGATATATGTAGGTGGTAACAGGGGGAGGGGCCAGATTTATCCTGACGGAAGCAAGAGTAATAATACAGTTTATAATGCTACAGCAGCCGGTATAGTAAAGAAAATTTTTCGAAAAGAAAAGGGTGGATACGAAATAACCATAGTGGGTGCCTCGGATGGACGTGAAGTGGTTGATGTTATCCCTCCAGGACCAGAACTTCTTGTTTCAGAGGGTGAATCTATCAAACTTGATCAACCATTAACAAGTAATCCTAATGTGGGTGGATTTGGTCAAGGAGATGCAGAAATAGTACTTCAA